TAGGGAAGGTATAGTAATACTATGAATGACCCAGTATCGAATACTGGTAATAATATCAGCAAAAGAACGTTCTCCTGTGCTTCCAGACATGCTGAGCTCCACATATTCTTGTAGGGAATCGATTCCGCAAAAAAGGAAATCGGTAAATGCAAATTCACTGAAATTCCATCTTTGTGAGATCGTCAATATTGTCCCAAAGGCGTTTTTAGAGTATACCGAATCAGTATAGCTATCCTTCTTCTAACACAGCAACGCAATTTCAATTAGTTTTGACATGAAGTGGTAGATTCTTTCTTCTTCTTGTTTGTCGATGTATAACAACCATGTGTCGTGCAATAGAAAATTCCTCAAATTCCTGTATCGAAAAGGGGCTTTCTTCTCTTATTTATTGGCCTCGGGTTAGAAACTCAAGATTGGGTAAACGGCGAATCAAAGAGGTTGGTTTCTAATTTCTAATAATTCGTAAAGGAAATTCTCATATTTAAAAAAGTGAATTATGTGCGAAATAAAAAATAGAAAAATTATATTTTTTGCGTAGTTGCATAAGAGGTTTTGGTTTTTTTGTAATCCCCCTTTTTTCTTTTTTAAAAATTGGGTATTCGTCTAATGACAAGTAAGAGAAGCATAGTAGATAGTATTAAAATAAAAATAGATAAAAAAAGAACAACGAATAACAAAATTCTAATAATCAAATATTTTGGATGTGGGGATTGTTCTATTGTTGTATTAGATCTAAACAAAGGATTTTTCTTGACCTAACTTGAAAGATGAGGTTTTATGCTTTATAGAATATAAAACAAAAAAAGACAAAAAAACCTATAAAATAAAGGAAAAGATAATTGAAATGACTAATTAACTTAAGTAAGTTAAGAGTTTTAAAGCCAATCTAGTTGGAAAAAGGGATTTGCTTTTTTGAGTGATCTCGTCACGTCACATTATATATTTTTTTTATTATCATTCGAGAAATTTTGTGGTTGAATCCACTCGACTACTGAATCTACAAAGGAAAGAAAAAAGGTAAACAAAGGGGGGTATAAGGTCAATATATTATTCTATCTAATTAGAAAATAAAATACATTTGAGACAATGACAATAAAAAAAACCAAAGAAAAGATTTTCCAATTTTTTTCTTCCCTATTTTGATTCAAATTTTTCAATGAAGTCAATGAAGTTACATGGCGCAGTTTTTATTATTCTTTTTTTTAGTATTAGTTTACTCAAGATCAAGATTTTTCCAATGAATCAACTGCGTTGATTCTGAATCACGGAATGGGTACTAGATGTCAAATCAAAAATGCTGAATTTATTTCGTTTCTACTCCTGCCTGCCATGCCAGTGTATTTTGGTTTTTGTTTTGTGAATATTGTCTATAATGATTGATGAATCAAAAAGTTGCAATTGAACTTATTACTTCAATTGGTATTTTTGCTTATCCTCGTCTCTTTCAAAAATGCAAATTTAGGAAAGTGCTTTCTAAACATATGTATAAAAAGAACATATTTCATTTAGCCCCCTCATGCCTACGATAACTAGTTATTTCGGTTTTTTACTAGTGGCTTTAACTATAACCTCAGCTTTATTTATTGGTCTGAGTAAGATACGACTTATTTGAAAATTTATTGAATTTGAATGAACGAACAATTTATAAAAACAGATTCTTATTTACTATTGCATAGATTCTATAGTTCTTTACTGTGCTAACTAACAATTCTAATTATCCGTCATTGAGATTCATGGGCAATACGGATTCACATTTATCGATAGATATTACCTCTCTTTTTCCCTTTCAAAAAAAAAAAATTCAAAATGATTGAAGTTTTTCTATTTGGAATCGTCTTAGGTTTAATTCCCATTACTTTGGCTGGATTATTCGTGACTGCATATTTACAATACAGACGTGGTGATCAGTTGGACCTTTGATTAATTAATATCTCTTTCTTTTTTTTGACTCATCCCCCTCTTTATTAATTTATTTAATTGAATCTAGGGGAGGTCAAGTCAGATTGCTATTGAATTTTTTTATTTCAATTTGAGTTCGGTGTCATTCATTTTTTACCTAACAAGAGCAGAATCACGCTCTGTAGGATTTGAACCTACGACATTGGGTTTTGGAGACCCACGTTCTACCGAACTGAACTAAGAGCGCTTTCTTATCACAATAAGATAAGGCTGTAATAGAAAGGGGAGGATTCTTTATATATATAAAGGATATCTTGCACACCTATACTATTCTATATGATATAGAATAATAGTATTAAAGATTCTGTATGCTCAATTTTAATCGATCTAAAATTGCTCCTTCGTTACTGCGCAAAGGAGAAGTAATAGGTAGGGATGACAGGATTTGAACCCGTGACATTTTGTACCCAAAACAAACGCGCTACCAAGCTGCGCTACATCCCTTTCAATTGGTCTACAGTGTCATTATAGAGAATCCCTGTCTTGTTTTCCACACTTTGAATTCCTCTATTGATATAGAATATCAATTTTTCTTGCTACTTCCCCTTTTTTATCTCATATCATATAAGGACCCTATAATAAATAAATGAATTCATTTATTAATCTTTTTTGTGGAAATTCTTGGGTGGAAAGTTACATATTTTTCTGTTTTAAGAAAAGGAAAATCTTATCTATCAAATCATTGTCCATTTTCATTTGAATTAGGGATTTCCCATCCAAATAGATAAATAGAAGTGGTCCTTAACTACATATTCATCTGATTATATATCTAGTACCATATTGTAATACAATAAAAGGGGGTTTTAAATGCGAGATCTAAAAACATATCTTTCCGTAGCACCAGTACTAAGTACTCTATGGTTTGGTTCTTTAGCAGGTTTATTGATAGAGATCAATCGTTTATTCCCGGATGCGTTAACATTTCCTTTTTTTTCATTCTAGTTATTTATTGGCGTGGGACGGGGTGAAGGAGTTTAGAGATACAATCAAATCTAAATTGTGATTCTAAATCTAAAAAAAGTTAGAAATCATTGTATTACTTATTATTTACTATATATATATTTTTTATATTGATTTCAATTGATTACAACGAAATCATTCCTAATTTTATTTTTAGTTAGCAACTTTTCTTTTTTTTCTTATTTGTTTTTGACCCTAAAATCAACAGGATAGGATAGGGTGGGGTGGATTAAAACCAAAGGGGGTTTATGGCTAAGAGTAAAGATGTCCGAGTAACTATTATTTTGGAATGCACCAATTGTGTGCGAAACGTTATTAATAAAGAATCAACGGGCATTTCCCGATATATTACTCAAAAAAATCGACACAATACGCCCAGTCAATTGCAATTGAGGAAATTCTGTCCCTATTGTTACAAACATACAACTCACGGGGAGATAAAGAAATAGATCAAATCGAGTGCCTGTATGTCATATGTTACCCCTGTACCAAGGAATATTAAAATCTGACTTACTTTAGGTATAGAATTAGTTATATGTAATGTCACTATTAGTGCATATAATATATTATTCTTTTTTTTATTAAATTATTTCTATATAATTATTTATTACATATACATAAATCTAGAATAAATCGAGAATAATAAATAAACAAAGAAAATCTTATAAATTCCATAATTTGGTCCGATCTAAATAGGACTAAATAAGATTTTTAAATTTAAGAATTAGAAATATGGATAAGAATAGGATTTTTCTTTTTTTTTTTTTAGAGATAGGGAATAAACAAATTATGGATAAATCCAAGCGATCTTTTCGTAGGCGTTTGCCCCCGATCCAATCGGGGGATCGAATTGATTATAGAAACATGAGTTTAATTAGTCGATTTATTAGTGAACAAGGAAAAATATTATCTAGGCGAGTAAATAGATTGACTTTAAAACAACAACGATTAATTACTATTGCTATAAAACGAGCTCGTATTTTATCTTTGTTACCCTTTCTTAATAATCAGAAACAATTTGAAAGAGGGGAATCGGTCACTAGAACTAGAGGTCTTAGAACTAAATAAAATAAAAAGGGCTTATCCTTCAATTTTCAATTGAATCAAAATTCAAATCCGAACTCAAGCGTAGATTGATGTTTTATTCGAAAAATCCGATAATCAAACAAACTGAAATTCACTTGTAGTGTTGTAAGAATAATAAAAATAAAACAATCGAGTCGGGAAAGGAAAATCCTTTTTTTTTTGAGCGTCTTTTTTTTGCTCTTTTTGTTTTGATGGCCTTATCATCATCATCATTTTTTTTCGTACTAATTTCTATTCCACCCTCTCCGAGTTTATTCTCGAGGAAACTCCATTTTAAAGTATTTCGGTGGATTCCTTCCGATTCACTTATTCTTTTTTTTTATAAATATTTTTATTAATAAATCGCTTTAGAAATCATATAAAGACAATTCCTATTTAATATAGCTATTTGTGCAAGTATTTTACGATTAAGAAGCAACTGCTTACGGTACAGGTTGTGTATTAGTGTACTATACCTATAGGATACCAACCCCGCGTGAATTGCTGCATTTATTCGAGTGATCCACAAACGACGAAAATCTCTTTTTTTCCTACCTCTATCCCGATGCGCCGAAAACAAAGCTCTTATTCTTTGTTGAATAATAGTTTGAGTCACTTTTGAATGAGCCCCTCGAAAACCTGATACAAAGAAACGCATTTTTGTTCGACGTCTCCGAGCTATATATCCTCGTTTAATTCTGGTCATTGAAGAAAAGAAACTTTGATGAATAACTCATTCTTTCTTTCAGTTATTCTTTTTCCCTTTACTAGTCTATTAATAACAAAACGGATTCTTCCAATGTATAAAATAAGAATTCCAATGGCTTTTGCTACTATAACCGTCCCGACCACGAGTTTTTGCCTTTTTTAGGCATTTTATTTTGCCTAGAAATAAGAACTTAAATATTAGGTTAGGTATAAAAAAAGCATAATCACTAAAAGAGTAGTAAATAGAAATGACTAACTAGTGGGTTCCATCGTCTCTATGGTTACTTCTTAAACGGTGAGGTCCTCTCTATACACCGGAGCTCCTTACTTCATTTAATCAATGAATGCTATGGGTAACTTGTACAATTCACACTTTTTGGCTCTACTCCCCATGTCCAATAATAGATCTTTCACAATCAGAGACCTATCTTATACAGTAACGGTATTCAATTATGAAAATCAGTTGGGTAGTTGACCCTCTTAGTCCGTTCTTGGAAGCATAAAATTTTCCCTTTTCAAATAGGATTTTAACCGCTTAATGGATAAGCATTTGCTACCAATGGATACTTTTTTTTCATCTTAAATTACAAATGGAAGTGATTGGATTTGCACCAATGGAAACCATAAATTTGATACACAGTAAGATATGTTAAATCTATCTTTTTTAGTTTTTAGATAGTGAAGAGAAGAACCCTATTTACTGGTACTGATCATTGATACTGAAAAGGGTTTACTTTTGTTTCAGCTCATGATCGGAACGAGTCGCACATACACCCTAGTACATGTTCCTCGACGTTGAGGACATCCCCCAAGAGCAGGGGATTTCGTGGCATTTCTGATTGGCTGTCTTGCCTTTCTAATAAGTTGTTTAATAGTTGGCATGCTAAACCATATAAATAATGGGCTGGTTTAGATCGATCCTAACCGGATGAAATTCTGAATTCTTTCTTTTGATGTTGAATATTATATAGAAATAGAATATTAACCCCTTACCTTACCTTAAGGTTAACTTTTCTTAACTGAAGTGGTTAAGAAAAGTTAAGAAAGAAGGAATAAGATAAGGAAGGGGGTTAAATCACTCAACTTTCAATTGTGGATTTGCGTTAAATCGATGCTATTCTGACAATGACATTATCCGATATTATCAACAATTCCATGATCTTTGGCTTCTGTTGCTGACATAAAACTATCTCTTTCCAGGTCGCGCCATATAGCAAACATGCTCTGGCCCGTTTGGTCTACATAAGCCGTTATGATGCTGTTGCGAATGCGTATTAGTTCGTCAGTTTCCATGGTATATTGTCCCGTTTTTTCGTCACAATAAGCGGAAGCGGGTTGATGCATCATTACCCTAGCGTGAGGGAATGCCGTACGTTTGGAACGTTTTCCTCCGACTAAGATAAAGGATGCCACTGAAGCGGCCAATGACACGCACGTTGTAGACACATTTAAGCATTGCATAGTATCGTAAAGAACTAGTCCGGGAACTACAGATCCACCAGAAGAGTTTATAAACAAAAAGATATCTCTGGTATCAAACTCCCCACCAAGATACAACATAAGAGAAACAAGTTGATTCGAGATCTCGCTCCCAACATCTTGGAATAAAAAAAGATTTCTTTGTTGATAAAGTCCGTTGTATAAATCAACCCAAGATGCATCTTCGTCTTCAGGCATTCTGAAAGGTACTTTTGGCATACCAAGGGGCATAAACTAAAAGAAAAAATAATTAAATACTCAATTTCACTTTGATATGGAAGCGTAACAATGGATTTATTGTCTTAATACCACTGGTCTTTTGTTTATCCTATTTTTTTTATTAATCTTATTTTTATTTTATACATAGATTGAATAATAGTCAAGGTCATAAAAAAAAAAGAAAATAGAATGAATGAAAAAGAATTCTTACGAATGTGCCCATATTTGTTCATCATTCAAAGGGCACATTCGTTCATAGAAAATGAGATTAACCCCCATTGCGTATTGCTACTTATCGGATATAGAATAGATCTGCTTCTCTTTTTCTTCTTCTGAACCAGACTCTTCCATTCCATTCCATTATTAGTAAATTAATGGAACAAAGCGTAATCTTTTTTCCGAAATAGTCCACCGAGGGGGGAGGTATGTAGCCTATTCCAATGCAATAAAGTTACAGAGTGTCTATTTTTCGTTGATAAAGGGGTATTTCCATGGGTTTGCCTTGGTATCGTGTTCATACCGTCGTATTGAATGATCCTGGCCGTTTGCTTTCTGTTCATATAATGCACACAGCCCTGGTTGCTGGTTGGGCCGGTTCGATGGCTCTATATGAATTAGCAGTTTTTGATCCTTCTGACCCCGTTCTTGATCCAATGTGGAGACAGGGTATGTTTGTTATCCCCTTCATGACTCGTTTAGGAATAACCAATTCATGGGGCGGTTGGAGTATTACAGGGGAGACTATAACCAATCCGGGTATTTGGAGTTACGAAGGTGTAGCCGGAGCACATATTGTGTTTTCTGGCTTGTGCTTCTTGGCAGCTATCTGGCATTGGGTGTATTGGGATCTGGAAATTTTTAGTGATGAGCGCACAGGAAAACCTTCTTTGGATTTGCCCAAGATCTTTGGAATTCATTTATTTCTCTCAGGAGTGGCTTGCTTTGGTTTTGGCGCATTTCATGTAACAGGATTATATGGTCCTGGAATATGGGTGTCCGATCCTTATGGGCTAACTGGAAAGGTACAACCTCTAAATCCAGCATGGGGTGTGGAAGGTTTTGATCCTTTTGTTCCGGGAGGAATAGCCTCTCATCATATTGCAGCGGGGACATTGGGCATATTAGCGGGCTTATTCCATCTTAGTGTTCGCCCGCCCCAACGTTTATACAAAGGATTACGTATGGGAAATATTGAAACCGTCCTTTCCAGTAGTATCGCTGCTGTCTTTTTTGCGGCTTTTGTTGTTGCTGGAACTATGTGGTATGGTTCATCAACGACTCCCATCGAATTATTTGGTCCTACTCGTTATCAATGGGATCAGGGATACTTCCAGCAAGAAATATATCGAAGGGTTAGTGCTGGGCTAGCCGAAAATCAAACTTTATCCGAAGCTTGGTCTAAAATTCCCGAAAAGTTGGCTTTTTATGATTACATTGGCAATAATCCGGCGAAAGGGGGATTATTCAGGGCGGGTTCAATGGACAACGGGGATGGAATAGCCGTTGGGTGGTTAGGACACCCTATCTTTAGAGATAAAGAAGGGCGTGAACTTTTTGTTCGTCGTATGCCTACTTTTTTTGAAACATTTCCGGTTGTTTTGGTAGACGGAGATGGAATTGTTAGAGCCGATGTCCCTTTTAGAAGGGCAGAATCAAAGTATAGTGTTGAACAAGTAGGTGTAACTGTTGAGTTCTATGGTGGCGAACTTAATGGCGTAAGTTATAGCGATCCTGCTACTGTGAAAAAATATGCTAGACGTGCTCAATTGGGTGAAATTTTTGAATTAGATCGTGCTACTTTGAAATCTGATGGTGTTTTTCGTAGCAGTCCAAGAGGTTGGTTTACTTTTGGACATGCCTCATTTGCTCTGCTCTTCTTTTTCGGGCACATTTGGCATGGTGCTAGAACCTTGTTCAGAGATGTTTTTGCTGGTATTGATCCGGATTTGGATGCTCAAGTAGAATTTGGAGCATTCCAAAAACTTGGAGATCCAACTACAAGAAGACAAGTAGTTTGATTCAAGATTGCTTTGTCATTTTTGCTTCGATTTTTTCTTTTCTGTTTGTGATTTGACATAGGCTTAGGTTGCTGGAAAAATCTTGATTTCAATCAATACCTTTTTATTCCCGCTCTTTCTCCAGGAGATGATCTAAAATAAACAGGCATGGAAGCTATAATTGTAAACCACAATCGAATTTATGGAAGCATTGGTTTATACATTTCTTTTAGTATCGACTCTAGGGATCATTTTTTTCGCTATCTTTTTTCGAGAACCGCCTAAAGTTCCAACTAAAAAATGAAATGATTTTTCATTCCCTCAGTTAAAGTAATGAGCCTCAAAATAGAATATTTTGAGGCTCATTACTTCAACTAATCCCCGTGTTCCTCGAACGGATCTCTTAGTTGTTGAGAGGGTTGCCCAAAGGCAGTATATAAGGCATACCCAGTAAAACTTACAAGTAAACCAGATATAGAAATGGCGACTAAGGTTGCTGGTTCCATTATTTTATAATTTCAAGACCACAATGGATCTATGATAAGATCGTTTATTTACAACGGAATGGTATACAAAGTCAACAGATCTCATTGAATACAAAATAAGATTTATTATGGCTACACAAACTGTTGAGGGTAGTTCTAGATTTAATCCAAGGCCAAAGCCAACTACTATAGGGTCCTTTTTGAAACCATTGAATTCGGAATATGGTAAAGTGGCCCCTGGATGGGGAACGACTCCTTTGATGGGTATTGCAATGGCTCTATTTGCAGTATTCTTATCTATTATTTTGGAGATTTATAATTCTTCCGTTTTACTGGATGGAATTGCGATGAATTAGATTCACAAGAACCGCGAAGCCCGAGTTTTTCAATCAAAAAAAAGCGAATAGGTCTCGTATTTTAGCCCATGTTTTTTGGCAGTTCGACCGCAAAATTTCTTTTTTTTTTCTGTATTTCCGGAATATGAGTGTGCGACTTGTTATAATTGATCCTATTGATAGTACAGAAAAAGGGATCTGTCGTCTTGATAGAGATCGTTTTAGCCCGTCGAATATTCATTTTAGTATCTGGAGCACGGAATATATGAAATAGATCACGAAGTGTTCGAACTACGATTCATATTTAATATTCAAAACAAACCTCGCAGCCGGACTAAAAAAAATTTCAAAGAAAATGAATTCTAAATAGAAAGATTTTTTTATTCTTTCAAATTATCATTTCTTTATGTTTATTTTGATCAAAGGACAAAGCTTTCTTTCTATTGTTCTATCTAATCATTAAATAAGTTGATGATTCAATGGTTCTTACTCAGGGAATCTTTGTGCTTAGTTTCAAGGTTTTTTTATTGAATTATCGTGGTTCTAGTATGAATCTGGGGTTTCAATTGATTCATAGGGTCTTAACAAGATAATGCCTATCAATAATAAAGAAAACAAGAAAAAAAGTGATATTCCAATAATAAATCAAAGCAAAGAAAAAGAAATTAGGTAGGTAAATAGAAGATTCAAGAGGCCTGTAATGATCAACATAAAGACGAATGTGCCGACTTGAGTTTTTGGCATTCTAATTACAAAGAAGGGCTTTCATTATTTTTACTCGTTTGTATCTTTTCTTTAGATAAATAAAATTGAATGAAAGGGTGAAGAAGTTTCAACCTTTCTATTCTGTCTTCCTTTCCGTCAGCCAGTATTGGAGTGTTTTTGTTTGAGCCGTACGAGATGAAATTCTCATATACGGTTCTAAGAGGGGGAGTCCTCGTTCTTGGTTTACCTATCTCAATAAAGTCTATGATTGGTTCGAAGAACGCCTCGAGATTCAGGCGATTGCAGATGATATAACTAGTAAATATGTTCCTCCTCATGTTAACATATTTTATTGTCTAGGAGGAATTACGCTTACTTGTTTTTTAGTACAAGTAGCTACAGGGTTTGCTATGACTTTTTACTATCGTCCAACTGTAACTGAGGCCTTTGCTTCTGTTCAATACATAATGACTGAAGCTAACTTTGGTTGGTTAATCCGATCGGTTCATCGATGGTCGGCAAGTATGATGGTCTTAATGATGATCCTGCACGTATTTCGTGTTTATCTCACTGGTGGTTTTAAAAAACCTCGGGAATTAACTTGGATTACGGGCGTGGTTCTGGCTGTATTGACCGCATCTTTTGGTGTAACAGGTTATTCTTTACCTCGGGACCAAATTGGCTATTGGGCAGTTAAAATTGTAACAGGCGTACCGGACGCTATTCCAGTAATAGGATCGCCTTTGGTAGAGTTATTACGTGGAAGTGCTAGTGTAGGACAATCCACTTTGACCCGTTTTTATAGTTTACACACTTTTGTATTACCTCTTCTTACTGCCGTATTTATGTTAATGCATTTCTTAATGATACGTAAGCAAGGCATTTCTGGTCCTTTATAAAGAATATAGACCAGATCATAGATATTTTGAATTTATTATTTATCTTATATCTTATTAGTTGGAGGAGGAATATATAGTATTTCATTGCTACAAATATGGATTATTCAAAAAAATAAGACATGTGTTTGGATATTTCCTTTCAACTCTCCAAGATTCTATTATTTATTTGACATGAATAGTTGAGGGGAATTCTCCAAAGAGAAAGTGGATTATGGGAGTGTGTGACTTGAACTATTGATTGGAGCCGTGCAGAAATATTTCTTTCTCTGCTACATTAGAATTCACAACCAAATGTATCTTTGTTCCAACCGCCGTGCAAGTTCCATACCATACAAAGGATAGGCTGGTTCACTTGAAGAGAATCTTTTCTATGATCAGACCCGACCGATATCTTGCATGAACGGGCTCCGTAAGATCCAGTAGAATAAGGGATTTGGCCCAATCAAAATTCATATGTTTTAGCTTTTTTTTTTTACTTTTTTTTTTATTTCTTACATAGTATGGAAATGCATTCATTTCCTCTGCATCGACCCGATTTTTTATATATACTATCGGAGTGAAACAAGGGATCTAAAGAAGAGCAAAGGCTAGACTATTTTAGTAACAAGTAAATCTTTTGTATGTGAAAAATCTTGATCTTTTTGGGGGAGAAGAGCGAATCACAGGCAAGGTGTGAGACAACCCAGAAAGCACTTGATCATAATCAACTTTGTAAGCCAAGCCTACTTGGGTATTGAGCATTTTTTTACCTGTAATAATTGAATTTCTTGGACTCTATAGTTTCAAATTTTGAAACTGGAATCGGATAACTTTTGTCTTAACTATTCTATAATTATATGGAATATAGAATCATTTATATATGTTAAGATATAGATTTAGTTTATTATGTATCCATTTGTGTCCATTTGATTTGATTGGTTCTTGCTTGAGCCGGATGATGAAAAATTATCATGTCCGGCTCTGTCGGGGGATGGATTTATAAGAATTCACCTATCCCAATAACAAAAAAACCTGATTTAAACGATCCTGTATTAAGGGCTAAATTAGCTAAAGGTATGGGTCATAATTATTATGGAGAACCCGCATGGCCAAATGATCTTTTATATATTTTTCCCGTAGTAATTCTCGGTACTATTGCCTGTAACGTAGGCTTAGCCGTTCTAGAACCTTCAATGATTGGTGAACCCGCGGATCCATTTGCAACTCCTTTGGAAATACTACCCGAATGGTATTTCTTTCCCGTATTTCAAATACTTCGTACAGTACCTAACAAGTTATTGGGTGTTCTTTTAATGGTTTCAGTACCTGCGGGATTATTAACAGTACCCTTTTTGGAAAATATTAATAAATTCCAAAATCCATTTCGTCGTCCGGTAGCAACAACCGTCTTTTTGATTGGTACTGCGGTAGCCCTGTGGTTGGGCATTGGAGCAACATTGCCAATTGAGAAATCCCTAACTTTAGGTCTTTTTTAATATGGATTCGCTTATTAAATTGAGTCAATTGTAAGTAAAATAACACGGTGTGTATCTAGGGAGAATTCACTTTCACTTTGAAGTGACTATTCCCTAGATACATCATTTATTCAATTCTGGCCCGACTATATGGATTCGGATTGTGCTGAAGATTGAATGAAAACCTATTTTTTTGTAAATCAATTTCGAAATGCTTTTTTACTTCTTTTCTATAATGTCCAATATCTGTTTTACATCTTCTCTGTGAAAATTTTCAATTTTCATAAGGTCTTCCTGGCTCTTATTCAAAAGGTCGAAGAATGTATGTATATTGGACGTTTTAAGACAATTATAGATTCTGGGAGGCAACTCTGATTGGTCAATAAAAAAAAATTTCAATGCTATTTCTTTTTTCTTTTTTCTTAGTTTAGTTAATTTATCATAAAAAGGAAAAAAAGGTAAAGTAACCTTGTGTTCAATGTTCTCTAAATGTGACTTTTCCTCTTCCGCATGTAGAAAAGGAATAAATAAGTCAATCAAATTCCGGGAAGCTTCGTGAAGTGCTTCTTTAGGAGTTAAACTTCCATTTGTCCATATTTCGAGAAAAAGTATTTCTTGTTTTTTATTACCATTCCCATAAGAATGAATACTATGATTTACATTTCGAACTGGCATGAATACAACATTATCTATAGGATAACTTTTGTCGTGAAAGTTATTTGGCGTTTTTATACCGTATCCTCTATTCCTTTCAATTTGTAATCCAATACACAAATCAATTGGTTCTGTTAGGCTAGCTATATGCTGTGTATTATCAATTATTTCCACAGAAGGCGGTAAGATGATGTCTTGAGAAGTTACATATCCGGGACCTTTGACACAAATAAATGCCTTGCGAGTTCCATACAAATTACTTCTCAATACAATTTCTTTCAAATTCATTAAAATTTCATGTACCGATTCTTGAATACCCGCTATGCTAGAAAATTCATGTGGTACTTTCTCAGATTTTGCGCGTGTAATACATGTTCCTTCGATTTCTACAAGCAAAGACCTTCGCATCGCAATGCCTATTGTGTCGGCCTGGCCTTTCATAAGTGGAGATAGAATAAAGCGTCCATAATAAAGACGTTTACTATCTATTCTTGATTCAACACACTTCCACTGTAGTGTCCGAGTAGATACTTTGACTTTCTCTCGAACCATAGTAATATTTTTTTTTGTCTTTGATCAACTCATTAAATCATTTATTTCTCTTGAAATCTATTTAGTCTTTATTTTGATTCCTACACACGTCTTTTTTTAGGAGGTCTACAGCCATTATGTGGCATAGGAGTTACATCCCGTACAAAATTTAATACTAAACCACTTCTACGAATAGCTCGTAATGCTGCATCTCTTCCGAGACCCGGACCTTTTATCATAACTTCTGCTCGTTGCATACCTTGATCCACTACTGCTCGAATAGCATTTCCTGCTGCGATTTGAGCAGCAAAGGGCGTCCCTCTTCTTGTACCCCTGAATCCACAAGTACCGGCAGAGGACCAAGAAATCACCCGACCCCTTACATCTGTAACAGTAATAATGGTGTTATTCAAAGTTGCTTGAACATGAATAACTCCCTTTGGTATTCTACGTGCACCCTTACGTGAACCAATGCGCACATTCCTGCGTGAACCGACTTTTGGTATAGGTTTTGCCATATTTTATCATTTTATAAAAATAAGTCAGAGATATATGGATATATCCATTTCATGTCAAAATAGATCTTCTATATTTTATTTGTTTATCGTTTTCTTTAAAATTGAAAATTGCTTTAGGAGTCTTTTTTTTTTTTTACTAGAAGAATTATCCTTGTCTTTGTTTATGTCTCGGGTTGGAACAAATTACAAAAATTCGTCCCCTCCTGCGGATTAGCCGACATTTTTCACAAATTTTACGAACAGAAGCCCTTATTTTCATAGCTGTTATTTCTTAATCCCGAATTCATTGGAAGAAAATAAGTTTCTTGAAATTTTTGAACCCTCAAATAAGCCCCCTGAAAGGAATCTTGAAATTGAAAAACCCACTTAATTTTTCTAACCCTTGTTAGGGGTTTTAACAATTATATGTCCCGGGGGGGTTGAATCATAATGATTTACTTTAAATCAATTGAAATTGAATTTTTTACCCTATACTACTGATAGTATGTATACGTATAAAAAACTTCTTTTGGTCGTTTCTAAAGCATAATCTACAATCATATATTCATTATCCAAAGGAATCCCGACCATATCATTGAGAAAAAATTAATGAAGGTTTAATTACTGAATTTTTTTTGTTCTTTCATTCCAGTTCCAGGTACTTTGAAGTATCAACTAATGTAGCACAGGAGGAGTAATAGTAATATTTAGTAAACAATTTGCCCTTTTCTTTTTTTTTTTCACAAATAAGAAGGTTTCGGATACATTTCGGGTATTATATCTATATAATATGGATTGATTACCATATATAACACAAAATTTCTCCGCCGATTCCTTCTAGTCGAGCGTCTCGGTCTGTCATTATACCTCGAGAAGTAGAAAGAATTACAATACCTATCCCGCCTAATATTCTAGGAATTTTTTGATAGTTAGAATAGATTCGTAGACCGGGTCGGCTTATCCGTTTTAAATTTAAAGTAGTTTGATATGGTCCTTTCCTATTTCTTCTATGTTGTAGGGTTAAAACAAAAAAGTCTTTATTGTTTTCCTGATGTTTTCTTACGTTCTCGATAAAACCTTCTCGTAAAAGTATTTTAACAAAGGTTTCGGTGATGTTAGTTGATGCTATTCGAATCGTTCCTTTTCTATTCATGTCAGCATTTCGTATAGAGGTTATTATTTCAGCAATAGGGTCCCTCCCCATCGTAAATTCTTCTTTCTCTCGAATTTTGATATAATCAACATGTTTTTTGATTAATTAGTATTAAAGGTATATGCATAAGACATAATATAATCGACTTGAGACATAATCCACAACAAATCTATCATTTCAAGAATTTCGTTTAAATAAATAAAGAATTCTATTGAAGTAATCATCTTATACTTATAATACTTCAGGAGCTAATGAAACTATTTTAGTGAAATTTAACTGTCTCAATTCCCGGGCGATTGCTCCAAAAATGCGAGTTCCTTTTGGATTTCCTTCTTGATCAATTACAACTGCAGCATTGTCATCATATCGTATTATAATACCGTTGTCACGCTTGAGTTCTTTACAAGTACGTACAATTACAGCCCTGATCACTTCTGATCTTTCCAGAGGTGTATTGGGTATTGCTTCCTTGATTACAGCAACAATAACGTCACCAATATGAGCATACCGGCGATTACTGGCTCCTATGATTCGAATACACATCAATTTTTGGGCTCCGCTGTTATCTGCTACATTCAAAATGGTCTGAGGTTGAATCATTTTTGAATCTCTCAATGCAACAAAGGACGAAGAAAAAAAGAAATATTGTTTGTCAAAAAAAGAAAATCCACAATTGTTTTTGAATTTCTAAGACCTCTTTCTCTTGGTTTTCTATATTTCTATCCTGAAATAATGAATTGAGTTTTTATAGGCATTTTTGATGCTGCAATTAAAATAGCCTTTCTGGCTATATTTTCGGCCACTCCACCCATTTCATAAAGGATTTTACCAGGTTTAACGACAGCTACCCAATATTCGGGAGATCCTTTGCCCGAACCCATGCGTGTTTCCGTAGGTCTTACTGTAACTGGTTTGTCTGGAAATATACGTACCCATATTTTCCCACCCCGTCGTATATTTCGTGTCATTGCGCGCCGGCCGGCTTCTATTTGTCTAGATGTAATCCAAGCAGGTTCAAGTGCTTGAAGAGCATATCGGCCGAAACAAATATGATTGCCGCTACAAGATATTCCTTTCAGTCTTCCTCTATGTTGTTTACGAAATCTGGTTCTTTTCGGGTTATAGTTGATGTCTCTTTCTCAATTCCATCTCTACTACAGAACTGGACATGAGAATTTCTTTTCATCCAGCTCCTCGCAAAAAATCACAAAAAAGTTTTTAATAAATAAAATTCCATTTTTTTTGATTTAATATTTAATAAATAATAGATTGAATCATGGGATTCTTTAAAATCAGATTTCATTCAATCTATTATAAATTTGTATATTTTATTTAAATATATAGAATTCCATTTGGATTTTATTTCCATTTATAGATAATTAATGTCTTGTTATTGTTATAAGGAATGCTTTTTTTGTTTTGCATTTTGAATCATATTCATTTCATATTGGATTAACATGAGTAATCCAATAAAACTTTCGCGGGCGAATATTTACTCTTTCAATATTTATTTGAATTGTCGGGTTATCTCATGACCTCTCAGAATTCGAATAAAAAAAAGATGGGTCTCTGGTTTATTCCGCCATCCCACCCATGAATCATTAGGATTCTCTTAAAAATAAAAAAGAATCCTCTGCATTTACGGGTTCCGTCGTTCCCATCGCTTCTCGATTAATGGTTAGGTCTGAATTTAACAATGGAGCCCCCAATCAAATTGTTTCATTTTCTCTTGAATCAATCTTCTCAGTCTTTATTGACTCAAGGCTCTTGCTTGATTTTTTGTTCGATGAATAGATATTCATTTAATTAGGGATGAATTTATTTGCATTGATGCCTTATTACATTGCCTTTTTTTATTTATGAGATGCCTCATAGACCTTACATATAGAAATCATATATCATGACTCTTTCTTTTTCTCTCTTTCTCTCATCCTTCCATTTATCTGTCTATTTGTTATTTCGCTTCACAACTTATACTCATAATCAGATTGGTTTTTCCTTTGATTATGCAAAAGAAGCTGTCAGTTGCTATAATGATATGACTGATATATCATATCTTGACTGATTTCTTGGATCCAGATAATGCGAAGCGATGAGTTGGTTATTAATCTTAGAGTTATTAGTTCATACTATAGGCCGGTCTGGTCCATTTTGTGAATCCTAATCTTAAAAAAAAAAACCAACGAGTCACACACTAAGCATAGCAAATCAAATAATCAATCAAAATTTTATTCAACCTTATAGAATTTAGAACTGCTCATTTTTTTTTTGATTGAACGTCAAAAATGAAAGAATTTTTTGTTTTTTTGTTATATCTCAAAATAGAATCTAAAGACAACGAAAATACTATTCTTATTATTCTTTGTCTATAAATATCCAAATTTTGATTCCTAATACCCC